CATCTCTATATCTGGTTTACTTGTAAGTTTTACCGGGTATGCCTTATATACTGCTTTTGGGCAACCCTCCCAACAACTAAGAGATCCATTCGAGGAACACGGGGACTAGTTGAAGTAGAGAGCCCCCCAATATTGGGGGGCTCTCTACTTCAATTAAGAGGATAAAAAATTATTTTATCTTTTTAGTTGGAACTTTAGGGGGTTCTCGAAAAAAGATAGCGAAAAAAATGATTCCTAGAGTCGAGACTAAAAGGAATGTATAAACCAATGCTTCCATAGATTCGATCGTGGTTTACAATTATAGCTTCCATACCTGTTTAGTTGGGATTGTCCCCCGGATAAAAAAAAAGAGCAAAAGTCGAAGAAAAGCGGCAAGTCAAATCAAGGTGTCCCCGAGACCCTATGTAAAATTGACAAATTACAAAAATAGAAATGAAAAGTACGAGATCAATGCTATATCAAACTGCCTGTCTTCTTGTAGTTGGATCCCCAAGTTTTTGGAATGCTCCAAATTCCACTTGAGCGTCTAAATCTGGATCAATACCAGCAAAAACATCTCTGAACAAGGTTCGAGCGCCATGCCAAATATGTCCGAAGAAAAAAAGCAGAGCAAACGAAGCATGTCCAAAAGTAAACCAACCCCGGGGACTGCTACGAAAAACACCGTCGGATTTTAAAGTAGCACGATCTAATTCAAAAATTTCACCTAATTGAGCGCGTCTAGCATATTTTTTCACAGTAGTAGGATCACTATAACTGACTCCATTTAGTTCGCCACCGTAAAACTCAACAGTTACACCTACTTGTTCGACACTATACTTAGATTCTGCCCTTCGAAAAGGAACATCGGCTCTAACAATTCCGTCTTCGTCTATCAAAACAACTGGAAATGTCTCAAAAAAAGTAGGCATACGACGTATAAAAAGTTCACGTCCTTCTTTATCTCTAAAGATAGGATGTCCTAACCACCCAACAGCTATTCCATCCCCGTTGTCCATTGAGCCCCCTCTGAACAATCCACCCTTTGCCGGATTATTTCCAATGTAATCATAAAAGGCTAATTTTTCAGGAATTTTAGACCAAGCGTCGGATAAACTTTGATTTTCGGCTAGCCCAGCACCAACTCTTCGATATATTTCTTGCTGGAAGTATCCTTGATCCCATTGATAACGAGTGGGACCAAATAATTCAATCGGGGTAGTTGCTGAACCATACCACATAGTTCCAGCAACAACAAAAGCTGCAAAAAAGACAGCTGCGATACTACTGGAAAGCACGGTTTCAATATTTCCCATACGTAATCCTTTGTATAGACGTTGGGGCGGACGGACACTAAGATGGAATAAGCCGGCCAATATGCCCAGAGTCCCCGCTGCAATATGATGAGAGGCTATTCCTCCCGGAACAAAGGGATCAAAACCTTCGACACCCCACGCCGGATTTACAGATTGTACCTTTCCAGTTAGTCCATAAGGATCGGACACCCATATTCCAGGACCGTACAATCCCGTTACATGAAAAGCGCCAAACCCAAAACAAGCCACTCCTGAGAGAAATAAATGAATTCCAAAGATCTTAGGCAAATCTAAAGAAGGTTTTCCTGTACGCTCATCACAAAATATTTCTAGATCCCAAAACACCCAATGCCAGATAGCTGCCAAGAAGCACAAGCCAGAAAAGACAATATGCGCCCCAGCCACACCCTCATAACTCCAAATACCCGGATTCGTTATAGTTCCTCCTGCGATACTCCAACCACCCCATGAATTGGTTATCCCTAACCGAGTCATGAAGGGTATTACGAACATACCTTGTCTCCACATTGGATCCAGAACTGGGTCAGAGGGATCAAAAACTGCTAATTCATATAGAGCCATCGAACCGGCCCAGCCGGCAACCAAAGCTGTATGCATTATATGGACGGATAGCAAACGACCGGGATCATTCAATACAACGGTATGAACACGATACCAAGGCAAACCCATGGAAATACCCCTTAATTAATTTTTAATATTAAAAAAAAATAAACACTATGTAACTTTATTATACTAGAAAAAACTATCTTATGGATCTCCCCTTGTTCAGTAAATTATCCCGAATAAAGGATTAATCCTTTTTCTATTCTGTTTAGTATTTTAGTCATAACGTTCCAATTCCATTTGTAGGAACAAAGAGAAGCAGATCTATTCTATACCCGATAAGCATCAATACGCAATGGGAGGTTAACCTCTTTTTATATGCGAGAATCCATACAGGGTTATTCATCATGCAAAGGGCTTCGTCGTAATAATTTGACTTTCTTTATTCCGTTATTTTTATTTATTTTTTTGTTATGAACTTCTCGAATCCACTGAACTTATCTAATCTGCGCATCAAATGGAATAAGGGCCCATATTATTAAGACAATCAATTCCTTTCTCTCAAAGAGGATACTTTTCTATCAAACGAAGGCATGTACTTTTTTCGAATCAAGAAACATATTACATATATATAGTGTTCCAACTATTTGGAGGACAAAAAAAGTCACTCAATTAACTCAATTAACTCAATTAAATGGACGTTGACACTCTGAAAAAAATTCCGTAGGTAAACATGCACCTTTTTCGTATTGGGAGGACAAAAAAAGTCACTCAATTAACTCAATTAACTCAATTAAATGGACGTTGACACTCTGAAAAAAATTCCGTAGGTAAACATGCACCTTTTTCGTATTGGGAGGACAAAAAAAGTCACTCAATTAACTCAATTAAATGGACGTTGACACTCTGAAAAAAATTCCGTAGGTAAACATGCACCTTTTTCGTATTGGGAGGACAAAAAAAGTCACTCAATTAACTCAATTAACTCAATTAAATGGACGTTGACACTCTGAAAAAAATTCCGTAGGTAAACATGCACCTTTTTCGAATCAAGGCATGTGCTTTACAAACATATGTATAAAAAAGTATAAAAAAAGAAAAGAGTTTATTTAGCTCCTTCATGCCTATCTATCAAAGGCATTAGCGGATTTAGAATCATTGGAAAAAAATATTATTCACGACTTAAGTAAATATTCAATCGAATAACTATACATCTGTTTGATGGTATACATATAAGTAATACGATCAAACACATTTTACCAAACAAATTTGCACTTTTAAATTATGAAGTACAACATAATCGTAATGGGTAATTTTAATAGTAACAAACCAATATTCGGGAGACTCCAAAGAATGAAAAATTTGAATTTTAATAACAACAAGGAAATATTATGGACCTTTTGTTGCAGTAATAGGGATAGTTTCGATATTGAAAATCAAATTTTGGATTTTGAAATTAGCAACGATCCTTATCCTTCGTTTCTAATTGATCTAGACAGTTATTTTGTTCGGTATTTTAATTTTGGTTATCGGAAGAATTTTTTCCCTATTAACCTTGACGATTATCTTGACGATTATCTTCGTTCTCAAATCGAGAACGAAAGCACCGAGGAGAGCACTGAGGAGAGCACTGAGGAGAGCACTGAGGAAAGCACCGAGGAGCACGAAAGCACCGAGGAGCACGAAAGCACCGAGGAGAACGAGAGCACTGAGGAAAGCACCGAGGAGCACGAAAGCACCGAGGAGCACGAAAGCACCGAGGAGAACGAGAGCACTGAGGAAAGCACCGAGGAGAGCACTGAGGAGAGCACTGAGGAAAGCACCGAGGAGCAAGAAAGCACCGAGGAGAGCACTGAGGAAAGCACCGAGGAGAGCACTGAGGAGAGCACTGAGGAAAGCACCGAGGAGCAAGAAAGCACCGAGGAGCAAGAAAGCACCGAGGAGAGCACTGAGGAAAGCACCGAGGAGAGCACTGAGGAAAGCACCGACCAGAAGAAAACTATCGATTATAGCGTTTTTTGGGTTCAATGTGATGAGTGTTATGGATTAAATTATAAGAGGGTGTTTTTTAAGTCAAGAATGAATATTTGCGAATACTGCGGCTGTCATTTGAAAATGAATAGTTCAGATCGAATTGAATTTTCGATTGATTCAGGCACTTGGGATCCTATGGATGACGACGCTGAAGACATGTCAGTTCTGGATCCCATTGGATGGGATTCAGATCCAGAGTCTGAAGAAGAGGACTCGAACGAAGAGGACTCGAACGAAGAGGACTCGGACGGAGAGGAAAATAACTGGGAATTCGAATGGGAGTTAGACCCCGAGGAAATGTTGATGGCTCCGGGTCCAGATCCGGATCCGAAAACAGAGGAAGAGAGCATGGAGGCGGAGGACTTGGCACGGTTGGAATTTGAATTTGAAAAGAAGTTTGAATTGGAATTGGAAAATCATTTTGAATTAGAATGGAACAAGAACTGGGAATTGGAATTGGAGTTAGAAATCAAGGAAATGTTGATAGCTCCGGGTCCAGATCCGGATCCGAAAACAGAGGAAGAGAGCATGGAGGCGGAGGACTTGGCACGATTGGAATTTGAATTAAAAAAGAAGCTTGAATGGGGATTGGAAAATCATTTTGAATTAGAATGGAACAAGAAATGGCAATTGGAATGGGAGTTAGAACTCGAGGAAATGTTGATGGCTCGGGGTCCAAATCCGGATCCGAAAACAGAGGAATCGGACTCGGACGACGAGGAATGGAAAGGGAACGATTGGAAATGGGGCAAAACAGGATCGGACGCAGAGGAATCGGACGACAAGAAAGAGGCTACGGATCCAAATAAGGCTCCGGATCCAAATAAAGCTCCGGATCCAAATAAAGCTCCGGATCCAAATACAGATCCAAATAAGGCTCCGGATCCAAATACAGATCCAAATAAGGCTCCGGATCCAAATACAGATCCAAATAAGGCTCCGGATCCAAATACAGATCCAAATAAGGCTCCGGATCCAAATAAAGCTCCAGATCCAAATCCGGAGACGGATCCGAAAAAAGAGAAAGAAGACTGGGACTGGGACGAAGAGGAATGGGACGACGAGGAATGGGAGGAAAACGATTGGGAGCCGTTTTCGGATTTATATGCGGATTTTGATCCGGATCCGGAGCCGGAGCCGGAGGAGGAAAAGAAAACGGAGGAAGAGAGCATAGAGGCGGACGACTGGGAATTCGAATGGGAGTTGGAACAGGAGCCGGAAGAAGAGGTTGAGGACAAACCTTATATAGAGAAAATGTTTTCTTGTCAAGAAGAACTAGAATTACCCGAAGCTGTTCAAACGGGTACAGGTCAAATAAACGGCATTCCCGTAGCACTTGGGGTTATGGATTTTGGATTTATCGGGGGTAGTATGGGATCCGTAGTAGGCGAGAAAATCACTAGTTTGATCGAATATGCTACCAAAAAAGTTTTACCCCTTATTATAGTGTGTGCTTCCGGAGGAGCCCGCATGCACGAAGGAAGTTTGAGCTTGATGCAAATGGCTAAAATATCTGCAGCTTTATATTATTATAAAAAGAATACAAAGTCATTTTATATATCACTCCTTACATCTCCTACGACTGGTGGGGTGACAGCAAGTTTTGGTATGTTGGGGGATATCGTTATTGGTGAACCCGACGCTTACATTGCATTTGCGGGTCAAAGAGTAATTGAACAATTATTAAATATAATAGTACCTGAAGGTTCACAAACAGCCGAAGTTTTATTTGAAAATGGTTTATTGGACCCAATAGTACCACGTAATCCGTTAAAGGGCGTTTTGGATGAGTTATTACAGCTACACAATTTTTGTCCTTTGAATGAAAAATTCAGCGGAGTCCTAAGTTAATAATAAAGTTCAAAATTCGTTAATTTTTTTTTTGCGAAATAAATATTAAGTATTTAGTTATCGGAATCAAAGGAAAAATCCGAAAATGAATTTTTTGAGGGTAGCATAATAAGAAATTTTAGAAAGATAATGCAGATAATTTTTTTATCTGCATTATCTTTCTATATTCCTAATTCCGAAATCGGAACTCTCTATCAACAATATAAAAGAGCGAATTCTTTCTTCCGCGAAATTCAACTGGACAAGGTAGGTTAATGTAAACTAAATAAAACGAATTTCGTGTTCTTTTCTTACCTTCGGATTATAACCAATAAAGAATTTGCCGGGAATTTCTAAAAAGATAAAAAATAATAGAAGAAAAGAAGAAAGAATAAAATAAGTGGATTAATATACATGTATCTCGTGTGGAAAAAAGTGAATTTCGTTCCTTTTTAGATTTGACTACTATATCAATAGCTGATATACTAGATATCGCTAGACCTATTAAAGTCTAGCCGTTTTGAACTAGAACAAATTGAACTAGAACAAATTGAACTAGAACAAATTGAACTAGAACAAATCGAAGGTATCTTTACTAACAAAACGGAGTAAATAAAAAAAGACTAACAAAAGAGTCTAATAATTTTCCGTATAATGCTATAATATAGAAATAATAGTTAAAAACATTACTAATCTAAGATCCAGGTGCCCATTAAAAGACTAACAAAAGAGTCTAATAATTTTCCGTATAATGCTATAATATAGAAATAATAGTTAAAAACATTACTAATCTAAGATCCAGGTGCCCATTATATGACTATTTTAGGGAATTTACCGCCTATTTTTGTACCTTTATTAGGCTTAGTCTTTCCTGCAATTGCAATCTTTTCTTTATCTCTTCATGTTCAAAAAAACAAGATTGTTGAAATCTGATAAATCTGATGGGTGAAATTTGCTGTATTTTTTTGACAAGACTTAGACACTTAGACTTAGATTAGAACACGGAGACCTACTTCTTCATATTTGAAAAATTTATATTATTAACTCGCAGCGGCAAGTCTGCCACTGCGAACCAATTTCGATTCGCAGCGGCAAGTCTGCCACTGCGAATCCAATAAAAATCCTAAGAACTAGGGGAGTGTAATTGAATATGACTTGGAAAATGACTCATAAACATATCTGGGTAGATCTCGTAGAGGTATCCCCACCCCCAAGCCCTGTCTGCTGGGCTTGTATACTGTTTTTAGTTTCAGCGTGCCTGTTATTTTGTGTAATTTACCGTTTTCTTGACAGAGTGGAGGAAATCGACAAGGATTTACCCCCTTTTGCTCGGTCTCCACAAATAATCCTTTTTCGACAAGGGGTCATAATATTTTTTTATGGACTCTCCAGCCTATTTGTTATTTTTTATTTATGGTGCATAAGGTGGTGGAATGGGGGCAGTGGTTATAAGCGATTCGATAGAAACCGTAGAAAACAAGGGCTAGTGTGCGTTTTTCGTTGGGGAGTTCCTGGAAACGATCTTTGCCCCTTAATTATATTCCTTATGCAGGATATTGCGTGGATCACAATCATCATTCGTGAGGGTATTAATGCTCAGCACACCCTTTATCTGCACGTCAGAGGCAAGGGGCCCGTTGCTTTGCTTCGTACTACTCAGAGAGAAGAAATTAAGACAAAGGCGTTGCAATTGTACGATTTGTTGCAGGTACGAATTATAGTATATTATGACTTTTAATATATATTGAAAATAAAAATGAACTGAATTGAACTTAATAGCATAATTTAACTGGTATCCTCTTGGAATATACTAAATGAATAGAGGAATACTAAAAAGGGGCTTCTATATAGAATACAGAATAGAAGCCCCTTTTTCCCTTATCCAATTTTTTTTTATGGATATTACATATTATGTAAATTACCTAAATTCAGTAAGAAAAAAAGTACCAAACAAATCGAAATAACGGGACTAATTTCATAGATCAAAAAAAGCGTTTTGGAAAAAGATATAGAGAATAAGATATAGAAAAAGGGGATTCCCCTTTTTCTTTTTATTTTTATACTATTAGAAATTTATAGATGAAAAAATGAAAAAAAAAGAATTTACATCTATTGTGTATTTTACATCTATGGTATTTTTGCCCTGGTGGATCTCTTTTTTATTTAAAAAAAGTCTGGAATCTTGGGTTATTTATTGGTGGAATACCAGTAAATCCGAAACTTTTTTCAATGATACTCAAGAAAAGAGTATTCTAGCAAAATTCATAGAATTAGAAGAACTCCTCCTCTTGGACGAAATGATAAAGGAATACCCGGAACCGCATCTACAGCAGTTTCGTATTGAAATCCAAAAAGAAACGATCGAATGGATCAAGATGCACAATGAGGATCATATCCATACAATTTTGCGCTTCTACACAAATCTAATCAGTTTCGTTATTCTAAGCGGTTATTATATTCTAGCTAAACAAAAACTTATTATTCTGAATTCCTGGGTTCAAGAATTCCTATATAACTTAAATGACACAATCAAAGCACTTTCTATTCTTTTTTTAAGCGACTTATTTATAGGATTCCATTCAACCCGGGGTTGGGAACTAATGATTGGCTCTGTCTACAAAGATTTTGGATTTACTCATAATGATCAAATTTTACCTGTCCTTGCTTCCATTCTTCCAGTCATTGTTGATACGATTTTTAAATATTGGGTCTTCTATTATTTAAATCGTATATCTCCGTCACTTGTAGTGATTTATCATTCAATAAGTGAGATCTACTGATCCAAATGGAAGGCTTGTTATTTTGTCAGTAAGTAAAACATGAAAAATCTTACTGTTTTTATATTATACACTTCTTTTGTCTATACATCCAAGAGATTCGGATTCCTCCTAGATTTTAGTACAAATTCCTCAGTAAATAGCAGCTTGGTAGATAGGGAACTTTACTAGGAACCCACCTAATTTTATTGTAGAAATTTTTGGGATCAACGATTGGACCATGCAAACTAGAAAGACCCTTTCTTGGATAAAAGAAGAGATTACTCGCTCGATTTCCGTATCGCTCATGATATATATAATAACTCGGGCATCCATTTCAAATGCATATCCCATTTTTGCACAGCAGGGTTATGAAAATCCACGCGAAGCAACTGGCCGTATTGTATGCGCCAATTGTCATTTAGCCAATAAGCCCGTGAGTATTGAGGTTCCCCAAGCGGTACTTCCGGATACTGTATTTGAAGCAGTTGTTCGAATTCCTTATGATATGCAACGGAAACAAGTTCTTGCCAATGGCAAAAAAGGTGCCTTGAATGTGGGGGCTGTTCTTATTTTACCCGAGGGGTTTGAATTAGCCCCCCCCGATCGTATTTCGACAGAGATGAAAGAAAAGATAGGTAATCTTTTTTTTCAGAGTTATCGCCCCACTAAAAAAAATATTCTTGTGATAGGCCCTGTTCCTGGTCAGAAATATAGCGAAATCACCTTTCCTATTATTTCTCCGGACCCTGCTACTAAGAAGGGCGTTCACTTCTTAAAATATCCCATATATGTAGGCGGAAACCGGGGAAGGGGTCAGATTTATCCCGACGGGAGCAAGAGTAACAATACGGTTTATAATGCTACAGCAACAGGTATAGTAAGCAAAATCATACGAAAAGAAAAAGGGGGATACGAAATAATCATAACAGATGCGTCAGAGGGACGTCAAGTGACGGATATTATACCCCCAGGACCAGAACTTCTTATTTCCGAAGGTGAATCCATCAAACTGGATCAACCATTAACAAGTAATCCCAATGTGGGTGGATTTGGTCAGGGGGATGCGGAAATAGTACTTCAAGACCCATTACGTGTCCAAGGCCTTTTGCTCTTTTTGGCATCTGTTATTTTAGCACAAATCTTTTTGGTTCTTAAAAAGAAACAGTTTGAAAAGGTTCAATTATCCGAAATGAATTTTTAGATCTACGGATTTATCAACATCAAGTTCTTCAAAAGAAGACAATTTTCGTTGAAAGTTATGTATGATCAAAAAAATTGTGTAAAGCCTTTTGTTTTTTTTGTTTCTATTCTTTTTAGATCGGTTTGGAGGAATTCTTTTTACTTGTACCGCGTTTCTAGTCATAGTATTTATACTTTCATAGTCTTTATACTTTTTATTTCGACTTTATTTTAGTAATAATATAATAGTAATAAGAAGAATACTTTTTGACCTTCTCCCCTCCTTTTTTTCATTTCCATTGGAATGGTGCGATTCCGTCACTATTGTCAGATTTCACT